CTGGGATAATTGGTTTATATGGATTCTTCCTGGTTGAGACCATACATAAAAATGACATTGCCAAAAATTGACAAGATAATATTTCCACTTATTCATCAGAAGAGGAGTATCTTTTGATACCAGAATCGATTTTCCTTGATAGCTAACATACTGTATAAAAGGATCCTTGAAGAACCATAAGGTGGCCGGAAATAAGACTTCTTCGACAGGATATTTTATTTTTTCATAAAAACGTATTCGCTCAAAAAAGATCCCAAAAGAGGTTAATCGTAAATGATTAGATTGGTTACGGAGAAAAAGTAAAATGGATTCGTATTCACATACATAAGAATTGTATAGGAGCAAGAATAATCTTTGATTACTTTTTGCAAAAATGGATTTTGGGGGAGTAATAAGAGTATTCCAACTATAATACTCGTGAAGAAAGAGCCGTAATAAATGCAAAGAAGAGGGATCTTTCACGTAGTAGCGAAGGGTTTGAACCAAGATTTCCAGATGGATGGGGTAGGGTATTAGTACATCTGATGCATAATTTAAATGTGGAAATTTGTCCTCGAAAAAGGGAAATATTGAATGAATTGATCGTAAATTATAAGATTTTACGGTTTCTGTCTCCTCTAAGGAGGATACTAATCGTGGGGAAAACGTAATTTCCACAATGACTGCAAATCCCTCCGATATCATTTGAGAATACAAATTTTTGTTGTACCCCAAAAATTTATTTTGATTAGAATTATTAACGGAAATAATCAAATGATTCTGTTGATACATTCGACTAATTAAACGTTTTATAATTAGTAAACTGGATTTCTTGTCATAACCTACATTATCCAATAAAACGGATCTATTTAAACCACGATCATGAGCAAGGGCATAAATATACTCCCGAAAGATAAGTGGGTATAGTAAATCGTGTTGCTGAGATCTATATAATTCGAAATATCCTTGAAAGTCTTCCATTTAAAATTCAATTTTGAATCAGAAAAGAAATAGATGATTTATTGGGTTATCAAATGATACATAGTACGATACAGTTAAAACAAGGTATTTATAGTAAGAAAAAACTAGATACCTCGGAAACAAGTCAAACTCATCAACGGACTCTCTAGAACCTCCCCTTCATTTCCATATAATAGATTTATGTTCATTTATAGGATAACAAGATAGTTAGAAGCCCTTTATTTTATCAATCCAATCGCTCTTTTGATTTTGAAAAAAGAAATCTCTTTATCAATATACTACCTTCTTCTACACATTTATCTCTACCCCATAAAGGGGAATAGCTAATAGTTAGGACTCATAAGAAATTTCTAATCCACTCATCGGAAAAGCTTTTCCCGCATTAGGCACTAATATATTTTTAACATCTAATTAGATGGGGTAATCATTCAAAAATTTAAGAACAGAAGCTCGTTACTTTGTTATTTCCCTAGAATTGGAACCTCTAGTAAGGCTCTACCCATTTATTCACTCGACCCCCCCCAAAAAAATTCTTTTTTTAATTGAATTGAAACAATTGAAATAAGATTTTGGACCTATTCAGTAAGAAAGAATAAAATATTCTCAGAATTATCCATTGCTACGACATGCTGCTTTTTCCATTGATTCTTTTCAGGATCAGTCGTGGTCTTAAAAACTCTACCGATGGTATGGACGAATCTGTTTGTTCATACAAATGTGTAAAAGATGCTAGCCGCACTTAAAAGCCGAGTACTCTACCGTTGAGTTAGCAACCCAAATAAAAAAAAAAATTAAAATGTGTAGATACAATCAGAATCCCCCCAAAAACAATGAAAAAAAAACTCTAACCCGCTCTAAACATAATAAAAATGAAAAAATCCGACGAAAATACAAAAATTATCAAATAAAAGATAAAATAAAGTCAAAGATTTTCAAATATTTATAGACCGCCTCCTGTCTCTCTTCTCTTATATTATCCATTAATTTAGTATATATTGAGTTTGATTGATTTAAATCTTAATCAAAAAAGACTTCCTGTATGACAGAAAATCTAAGAAGATTATTTGAATGAAATAAAATCTATGGAACAGGGATAAATGGATCCGTTTATCCACGATCGGATTATATTTATTTGATACACTGTTGTCAATATTAATATTGACAAAAGCGTAAGCATACAAAAGATAAAACAAATTCTAAATCGAACTAACAATTTAGATTTCAATCAATTTTAATTATTAATTAATCAAATTAATTAATTTAAATTGAAATATAAAAAAACGAAGGACTTCTGTTGGATTGGCACTACACTATATATAATATAAGTGAAAGACTTAATTAAGGAAGACAGGGGAGAAGTAGAAAAAAACGAAGTTTATTCAATAACTAAAACTAAAATAATCAGGTTTAGTCCTTTGTTTTTTTTTGTTCATTTTTGGTCATAGAGTTCCAACGAAAATCATCCCATCGGGGGTAATGTCAAATTTTTATGTCTATAGACCACATTACTTCTACGTCTACGTCATTTTTTATTTATTCACTTGATATTTTTTTCTATTTTATTTCATTAATTGAATTTTGTTTGTTGATTAAGGCGAAGTTCCGTAAAAACCCCCGCCCTTTTTAAAATATCATGAACAGTTCCTGTAGGTTGAGCGCCTTTTTCAAGGAAGTATAGAATAGCAGGAACATTTAAATAAATTTGATTGTTTATCGGATCATAAAAACCCACTTTCCGAAGATCTCTTCCCTCTCGTCGGGATCGAACATCAATTGCAACGATTCGATAAATGGCTCATTGGGATAGATGAACAATACCCCCCCCCTAGAAACGTATAAGAGGTTTTCCCCTCGTACGGCTCGAGAAAATTCTAAATTATGTCTATGTATAGAATTACAATATCAAATATATCCATAAAATCATCAAATTAATTAGACTATTGATTTTAGTCCTTTTTTTCTTATTCTTACCCAACAAAAAATTAGTCGTATTTGCACCCTCATAACTCAAGTTGGATAACTCTGAAATAACTCAAAAGAGAAACCCTTTATTTTATTTTAGATACTTCATCTATTGAGTGGTCTCTAACCCTTTAATTGCCTGTCTTCTTTAAGAATCCATATTTGATTCTTCATTCTGATCCAGTTGTTCAGACAATTGAAAATGGTATTTCCTTGTTCCAGGATCTTTGCCTTGAATCATTGGGTTTAGACATTACTTCGGTGATCTTTAAATCCTTTCAAAACGGCAGCAACATACCGTTTTTTGTGATTTCTTTATGGCAAAGAATCATACGAATGTTTGATTCCTGCGTAATACACTTTTTGATTTGATCGAAAGAGTTTTACCAATTTCAACAAATCTTCCCTTTGAATTGGAAATTTTCTCGAATGGGCCCCTTTTAGTTTATGTATCAAAATATACTTACGAAGTTGTTCCAATTTGTTGATTGATACTAACCCTAGATTCTTGCCTCTGAAAAATAAAAAAATACTTTCTACTCGAGCTCCATCCTATACTATATTATATCACCCCCCCCCCAAAAAAAAAAAGGGAGGGTTACAGCGGAATAGAACAAATGATGTCGAGCCAAGAGCACTTTCATTCCTATAATAAATATATAAAAAAGTGGTGGATGTAAGACTCCACAGCGGATCATGTCCTTCAAGTCGCACGTTGCTTTCTACCACATCGTTTTAAACGAAGTTTTACCATAACATTCCTTCAGTTTGGAACCCATATGTAATTGATTCAATTATGAAATCGTGAATAATCATTGGTTCGGTTGGTACATAGTAATCTATACCTTTTTCTTCTATATGAAAAAAGGAGAGTCTCAGGAAAAATAAGAATAAATCAATTTAACCCCTTTTTTTTAGATTAATAGAGATTAATAGAATTTAATATTGGAAATTCTATATCTATAAAAATAAAAAATAGAAATCCTTTTTTAAAAAATTATTTTGATTCTTTTATTTATATCATTCTAAATTTTAAACTCTTTTTCTATATTTGCTATTTTTGTAAAAATCAAATTAGTTAACTAAATTATAACTGATATAACAGGAATAAATAAATATAATACAAAGAAATCAAGTTTTTTTGAATCTGTATCTTCAAGTAACATAATAGTGATAGAATAAATTCAACAATTTCACACTTCTTCAAGTACCAAGAACTTATACTTATAGCGGTTCGTTACAAAGATTTAATTGATTGAAAAATCTCCTATCCGATATAATTATTTTCATTTTGCAAAACATAAAGTTTTACAGCAAGGACCTTTCGTTTTTTATCATCCGTTTATCATTAGTAAGAGAGAGATAAATTCATATTGAAATAAACAGTATGTGATTAAAAAAAGATAGATAAAAAAACACTGATGTAAGACAAGATTGAAATTTTATGGTGTTATTTTTTCATATTTATACTGTAAAATCATTAATATTTAAATTATTTAACGAATTGCAACTGAATTCAATTTCCTATTTCATATACGTGTTATTTGAACTCAAACAAATTTGTGAAAAAGATATGATTCCGCCGATTATTAAAAAATAATAATCACATTCTATACCAATAGTCTACTCTTAATCTTAATACAGATTATCTTATAATCTTAATACAGATTATCTTAATACAGAAGGCTGTTCTAAAAGGCAATCTTTATATATATTATATATTTTAATATGATATATATTTATATATATTTATGTTAATATAATGATTATATAATCATATATATACTGGGTATGATCTGGGACGGAAGGATTCGAACCTCCGAATAGCGGGACCAAAACCCGTTGCCTTACCACTTGGCGACGCCCCATTTATTTCTATTCGATACTAATAAACACTAATATTGGTACGGGTTATTCGTCAACTCCAGTCTAAATATCTATTATTTATAAAATGGATTACTAGAATTTTTATACATGGAAACTATACATGTAGACATAGAATTAAATTGAATTTATTGATCATTACATATAATTCAATTAAGATATTGTACGAAAGTATTATTTATTCTATTCTCTTTTGATTTGAGATATAGAAGGATTTTTGATTGGGTGAATTCAAATAAAAGAAAGTTTTTTCGTCTATCTTATTTTATTTTTATTCATTTTTTTTCTTCTATCAATAATAACATATCTATAATAATAAAAAACTCAATTAAATTTATTAACAACTCAATCAAAATAAATACAATTATCCCCAAAAACAAAATGTTTGTTATGCTTAATATTTTTAGTTTGATCTGTATCTACCTTAATTCTGCTCTTTATTCCAGTAGTTTTTTCGTCGCCAAATTGCCCGAAGCCTACGCTTTTTTGAATCCAATAGTCGATGTTATGCCAGTGATACCCCTGTTCTTTTTTCTCTTAGCCTTTGTTTGGCAAGCTGCTGTAAGTTTCCGATGATATTTTTAATAAAGTCCCAGACAAATTCATGATTTATTCGAAAAAAAAAAATCGGGTATGGTATGTAGTATAGTAGTATAAAAGTGGAGAATCTATTCTCTTTTTTCCTAAAAAAATCTTGGAGATTGTGTAATGCTTACTCTAAAACTATTTGTTTACACGGTAGTGATATTCTTTGTTTCTCTCTTTATATTTGGATTCCTGTCTAATGATCCAGGACGTAATCCTGGACGTGAAGAATAAAAAATAAGGTTTTCTTTGCTTGATTTTAAACTGTTATTAGTAAGATTTTATCTATTCCACTTGTTTAATTATTCATTTTTAACTAGTAAAAAAAAAATAGCTCGCGATAAATTCGAAAAAAAAAATACCAAGTCATCAACGAAAACGGAAAGAGAGGGATTCGAACCCTCGGTACGAAAAAATCGTACAACGGATTAGCAATCCGACGCTTTAGTCCACTCAGCCATCTCTCCTCCCAATTGAAAAAGGATAATACTATGTTACAATTACATTATAAAAAATAAGGCTTGAAAATGCCCGTCATAGTATATACTCTTATTTTTTGATTTCGTCCGAAGGGGCTTTTTAGTTCCACGGCCCGGCCTGGTCAGTCCTTAGCCGGGCCCGTCCTTTTGTTCCAACAAATCCTAAATAAAAAGATTTAGAAAATTGAAAAAAAAAAAATAATAATAATAAATAAAAAAATATCAATATCTATGATATAGAATCAAATGGTATAGAATCAAAGTGCTATTTCTTTCTTAGTTAGTCCTTTTATTCTGGTTTAAATAAGAAAAAAGGAACTCTCGTTTCTTACCACAATCTATTTTTGTGTTATGGATTAAGTTCGAGACAAAAACCTCGGGCAAAAAAGCACTTGTTATTTAGTTATTAAAATAAAATATTAAAATAAAATGAATACTCGTTTCCGAATCTCATTAGGTCCTCTGATACAAAAGGTAAACGTTCTAGTTTTCATAATTTTTTTCTGATCTTTTGTTTTAGTTTTGTGATTAGGGTCGACAAAAGGTCCATTTAGATACAATAATCTGATTGTAGCGGGTATAGTTTAGTGGTAAAAGTGTGATTCGTTCTATAACCCTTTATATAGTTAAAGGGTCTTTCGGTTTGATTAATATTCATTCCGAACAAAAACTTTAGTTCTTAAAAGGATTGAATCCTTTCCCTCTCAATGAAAAATTCGAGGAAGAATATAAATTCTCGTGATTTTTATCCAAGAATCAATTTAAAATTGAAAAATTGGATTATGAGATTACGAAACATAATTTTTTTATTGGATCAATACTTCCAATTGAATGAGTATAAGTAAAGGACCCATGGATAAAGATAAAAAGTGTATTTCTAATCGTAACTAAATCTTCAATTTTTCATTTCTGTAGGGGAAATTGAAGCAAAACAGCTATTAAACAATGTCTTTGGTTTACTAAAGACATCGATAAATTGTTTTAGCTCGGTGGAAACAAAATGCTTTTCCTAAGGATTCTTTCAAATAGAAGTAGAGAACGAAGTAACTAGAAAGATTGTTAGAATATAACACCGCTTTCTATAGGGATCGTCTAGAAAGCGGGTTGTTCTGAATAGATTCAGACATAAAAGCTGACATAGACGTTATGGGTCAGATTTTTTATTTCGTTCATATCTGAATCTGGGAATTTATCCACCTTCCATAAAGGAGCTGAATGAAACCAAAGTTTCACGTTCAGTTTTGAATTAGAGACGTTAAAAATTATGAATCAACGTCGACTATAACCCCTAGCCTTCCAAGCTAACGATGCGGGTTCGATTCCCGCTACCCGCTTTTACTTTATCATTATAATTTTTAATATTATAACAAATGAAATATTTAATTATTTTAAATAATTAAATAAAAAAGGTTGAATGAATCGAATTAATGTAATACATGATTGACTTGAATACTAAATTCTTGGAATTCTTTCAACTACTTTTACTTTTCCAAACAAGAAATATGAAAATTGGAGTGAAAAGCGTCCATTGTCTAATGGATAGGACAGAGGTCTTCTAAACCTTTGGTATAGGTTCAAATCCTATTGGACGCAGTTTATTTCCATATGTATATATATACATTTTATTTCT